GGATCCGTAGTAGGCGAGAAAATCACCCGTTTGATCGAATATGCTACCAATAATTTTTTACCTCTTATTCTAGTGTGTGCTTCCGGAGGAGCACGCATGCAAGAAGGAAGTTTGAGCTTGATGCAAATGGCTAAAATATCTTCCGCTTTATATGATTATCAATCAAATAAAAAGTTATTTTATGTATCAATTCTTACATCTCCTACTACTGGTGGAGTGACCGCGAGTTTTGGTATGTTGGGGGATATCATTATTGCGGAACCCAATGCCTATATTGCATTTGCGGGTAAAAGAGTAATTGAGCAAACATTGAATAAAACAATACCTGAAGGTTCACAGGCGGCTGAATATTTATTCCATAAGGGTTTATTCGATCCAATCGTACCACGTAATCCTTTAAAAGGTGTTCTGAGTGAGTTAGTTCAGCTCCACGGTTTTTTGCCTTTGAATCAAAATTCAATCAAGTAGAGTCTTAAGTTAAATTATTTTCTTTGTAGTGAAAAGGCAGTTAGTTAGTTTATCAGAATCAAAGTCAAAGCCCGCGTAATGGGCTTTGACTTTGTGACATAAAATGGAATTGTCGAAAATTATGTGGATAATTATTATTATCCGATATTACTAATGAGTAAACCTCTATCAACAAGATAAAAAGCGAATTTTTCCTTCTGTGAAATGAAATTCGAATTTCGCGAGACAAATAAAACGAATTTTATCTTCCTCTATTGCTTGCGTATGTATATATAATTCAAATATAGAAAAAATAGAATATAAATATAGAGTTTTGCATCTTTCTATATCTATATCTCCCGAAAATTCTATTTTTACTAAAAATCCCTGTTCTTGGATCGGATTCTAACGAATCGAATCTTTCGACAATTTGTAATAAACTCTTTCTTTATTAAATTCAAAAATGAAAATTCGAAATTTAAATTAGAAGACAAGAACAATAGAATAATAAGAAAAGTAAGAATAAAGTAAGATAATAAAGAAAGTGGATTATCTTATCATACACCTATTTTATTTGATTTAGAAAGATGGGCAAGTCCTTTTATTTAATTCTACATTCCTTGCACTTATTAGATATCTAGACTCGCTTAGAAATACTTAGTATTTAGATATATTTAGTATAATATACGAATTATAATATAATCATTATAAGATATATTTCTAACTAACAATATAACAGGTACAAATATTAAATTGAGGTACCCATTTTATGACAACTTTCAGCAGCTTTCCCTCTATTTTTGTGCCTTTAGTAGGCCTAGTATTTCCGGCAATTGCAATGGCTTCTTTATCTTTGTATGTTCAAAAAACTAAGATTTTTTAGATTCGATGGGGCCAAGACCAAATCTTATCTATTTTTTTCAAGACTTAGATGCCACGGATACCTAATTTAGTAGAATATTGTATAACATCCGGCTTCTCCGAACCGAACATAAATGAAACCTCTTATGCATACGTAAACATGATATAGGGTTAAATCAATTATAGCAAGTACCGAACGGATGTATGAAATGAAAGTCTATATATCTAGTAGATCTGTATAGGGGATCATATAAAAGGGGATGATTTTAGATCTAAGCAATTTGATGAATTCCTTCTAAAAGTGCATATCAAAATAGTACTAGTTGATGAGAGTTACTTCGGAAACAAAAAAAGTAAAGTCGAATTTTTTTGGTTATTCTCTCAATTCCAATAAAATGCAACTGGATCTAGTATGTATGAGTTGGCGATCAGAATCTATATGGATAGAATTTATAGCGGGGTCTCGAAAAACAAGCAATTTCTGCTGGGCCTTTATCCTTTTTTTTGGTTCATTAGGGTTTTTATTAGTTGGAACTTCTAGTTATCTTGGTAGGAATTTGATATCTTTATTTCCGTCTCAGCAAATAGTTTTTTTTCCCCAAGGCATCGTAATGTCTTTCTATGGGATCGCAGGCCTCTTTATTAGTTCCTATTTGTGGTGCACGATTTTTTGGAATGTAGGCAGTGGTTATGATCGATTCGATAGACAAGAGGGAATAGTATGTATTTTTCGTTGGGGTTTTCCTGGAAAAAATCGTCGCATCTTTCTACGATTCCTTATGAAAGATATTCAGTCCATCAGAATAGAAGTTAAAGAGGGTATTTATGCTCGTCGTGTCCTTTATATGGAAATCAGAGGCCAGGGGGCCATTCCCTTGACTCGTACTGATGAGAATTTGACTCCGCGCGAAATTGAGCAAAAGGCTGCTGAATTGGCCTATTTTTTGCGTGTACCGATTGAAGTCTTTTGAAATGAATTTGCAAATAAATGCTTTCTCGCCAGGAGGAAAAAACTCAAGTCAAGAATCCTCTTTTTTCTATAGCAGAACTAAACGGAAGTTTCTTCAGAATGCCCATTCGAACTAAAGCAGACGTATACGGAAGAATCATAACATAAAAAAAAGTTTTTTTTGTCCACAAAAATTGTTTTTTATGCGTCTGTAAAACCACTCAACTTAATTCAGTAAGAAAACAAGCACGAAATCGAAATAATGGATTTGTCTCATATATCAAAGTATTTCGAAATAAGGACTTTCGCTTTTTATTTTCAATATTTGGAGTTGATACGTTAGATACAGAATATAGCCAGGGCGCTCCTTCGTCTCAAAATCTGAATAGAACTTATGATTTGAGGCGGTTCTTTCGGGCAGTTATCAAAAGAGGGCAATTGCTTCGAATTTGATCAATTGAGATATCTGGAAACAATAACAATATCAATATAACAATAATATAGATATTTCATTCGAACATTCGAATTCAAAGTGGATTCTTATTTTCTATTTCTGTATTCTTTTTAGATTCAAGGATTAAGCACTGAATCAAAAAAAAAACAGAGACTAGATTCATGGGCCCCTACCTTATAATAATAATATTATGAAAGGCATGCTTGATAGAAAGATTAGATCACATAAAGTCAACGAAAGAGGTGGGTTCATTAACAATTCACAGATGAAAAAATGGCAAAAAAGAAAGCATTCACTCCCCTTCTATATCTTGCATCTATAGTATTTTTGCCCTGGTGGATCTCTCTCTCATTTAATAAAAGTCTGAAATCTTGGATTACTAATTGGTCGAATGCTAGGCAATCCGAAACCTTTTTGAATGATATTCAAGAAAAGAGTATTCTAGAACAATTCATAGAAGTAGAGGAACTCTTCCTGTTGGACGAAATGATAAAAGAATACCCGGAAACACATCTACAAAAACTGCGTATAAGAATCCACAAAGAAACGATCCAATTGATCAAGATGCACAATGAGGATCGTATCCATATGATTTTGCACTTCTCGACAAATCTAATCTGTTTCGTTATTCTAAGTGGTTATTCTATTTTGGGGAATGAAGAGCTTCTTATTCTTAACTCTTGGGTTCAAGAGTTCCTATATAATTTAAGCGACACAATAAAAGCTTTTTCTATTCTTTTATTAACAGATTTATGTATCGGATTCCATTCGCCCCACGGTTGGGAACTAATGATTGGCTATATCTACAAAGATTTTGGATTTGCTCATAATGATCAAATTATATCTGGTCTTGTTTCTACCTTTCCAGTCATTCTAGATACAATTTTTAAATATTGGATCTTTCGTTATTTAAATCGTGTATCTCCGTCACTTGTAGTTATTTATCATTCAATGAATGACTGAAAAAGGATTCACGGATTCAATTATAATCTTTCCTTACTTTCTATATAAGCAAAGCATGCAAAGTCGTACTTACTTTACTCTTTCTACCCATCAGGAGACTCCTCTATTTCAGTCATTTTTTTTCAGTAAAAGTAAATAACAGAATCGTGGATAGGGAACTATACTAGTGACCTACCTAATTTTATTGTAGAAATTTTCGGGATCAATGATTGGACCATGCAAACTAGAAATACTTTTTCTTGGATAAAGAAGGAGATTACTCGATCCATTTCCGTATCGCTCATGATCTATATAATAACCGGGGCATCCATTTCAAATGCATATCCCATTTTTGCGCAGCAGGGGTATGAAAATCCACGAGAAGCCACTGGGCGTATTGTATGTGCCAATTGCCATTTAGCTAATAAACCCGTGGATATTGAGGTTCCACAAGCGGTACTTCCTGATACTGTATTTGAAGCGGTTGTTAGAATTCCTTATGATATGCAACTGAAACAAGTTCTTGCGAATGGTAAGAAAGGGGCTTTGAATGTGGGTGCTGTTCTTATTTTACCGGAGGGGTTTGAGTTAGCCCCTCCTGATCGTATTTCGCCCGAGATGAAAGAAAAGATAGGCAATCTGTCTTTTCAGAACTACCGCCCCACTAAGAAAAATATTCTTGTGATAGGTCCTGTTCCTGGTCAAAAATATAGTGAAATCACCTTTCCTATTCTTTCCCCAGACCCTGCTAGTAATAAGGATGTTCATTTCTTAAAATATCCCATATACGTAGGCGGAAACAGGGGAAGGGGACAGATTTACCCCGACGGGAACAAAAGTAACAATACAGTTTATAATGCTACGGCAACAGGTATAGTAAGCAAAATCATACGAAAAGAAAAAGGGGGGTACGAAATAACCATAACGGATGCATTGGATGGACATCAAGTGGTTGATATTATTCCCCCAGGACCAGAACTTCTTGTTTCAGAAGGTGAATCTATCAAACTCGATCAACCATTAACAATTAATCCTAATGTGGGTGGATTTGGTCAGGGGGATGCAGAAATAGTACTTCAAGATCCACTACGCGTCCAAGGCCTTTTGTTCTTCTTGGCATCTATTGTTTTTGCACAAATCTTTTTGGTTCTTAAAAAGAAACAGTTTGAGAAGGTTCAAGTGTCCGAAATGAATTTCTAGATCCGTGGATTTAGAAACATCAAATTCGTAAAAAAGAACAAATTCTTTCTGCCAATTCGGTTAGGTATGATGAAAAAAGTATGAAAAGTCTTTTGCTTGTTTATATTCTTTCTCTAGGAATTACTTTTCCCGCATTCAAAATATGTA